TTTTCTTGTTATTCTTTTATCTTCCCCTCATCATGAAAAATAGAATAGAGAAACCTTTTATTATCTTATATCATCAGGGTAATGATCCATCAACCTGCTGGTTCTTTTTCTGAAGTAGCAACGGGAGAATTCATCCTGGAAGTGGGAGAACTGCTGAAACTACGTGAAACCCTGACAAGGGTTTATGTACAAAGAACGGGCAAACCCTTATGGGTTGTATCCGAAGACATGGAAAGAGATGTTTTTATGTCAGCAACAGAGGCCCAAGCTTATGGAATTGTTGATCTTGTAGCGGTTGAATGACAATAGCCTGGATTTCACGTCAATTCTGAAATTAACCCTGCTGAGTTTAAAGTTTAATATTAATACTCTATGACTTTTATTTATTATTCTATTGAATAAAAGTAATTCATAATCATCCGGTTAGGATCGATCTAAACCAGCCCATTATGTATATGATTCAACATGCCAACGATTAAACAACTTATTAGAAATACAAGACAGCCAATTAGAAATGTCACAAAATCCCCCGCGCTTCGGGGATGCCCTCAGCGTCGAGGAACATGTACTAGGGTGTATGTGCGACTCGTTCAGATCATGAACTAGAACAAAGGAAAGAGAACAATGTTCGAATATCAATGATCAAATAGGATATAACGGAAAAACGAACTACATTTCCTATCTAAAAATAGATGATATCCCTTTTCTTGTGTATGAAATTTATGGTTTCTGTTGGTGTAAATCCACTCACCTCAATTCAAGATGAGAAGCAATTCTCCATTGGTAGCAAATGGTTATCCATTAAGCGGAGGAAATCTTAGTTAACATAGACCCCTCTTGCAAGAACGGACTAACAGGGTCAGCTACCCAGCCAACCTTCATAATTAAATACCGTTACTGTATAGGTAGAGCTCGTTGTGAAAGACCTATTACTGGATAATTCATGGGTAGAGCCGAAGAATGTGAACTATACAAGTTAGCAATAACATTGATTAAATGAAGTAAAGGCTCCGGTGTATAGAGAAGACCTCACCGTTTAAGAAGTAACCATAGAAACGATGGAATCCACTATTTCTTTATCATTACTTTTATTTTTTAATACCTAGTATAGTACAATTTCGTATTTCGAGGTGAAATGCCTAGAAAAAATAAAAATTGTGGTTGGGAAGGTTATAGTAGCCAAAGCCATTGGAATTATTAGTTTATACATTGGAAAAATCCGTTTTGTTATTAATATACTAGGAAAGGGGCAAAAGAATAACTGAAAGAAAGGAAATCTATTAGTTATTCGTTAAAGTTTCATTTATTCAATGACCAGAATTAGACGGGGATATATCGCTCGGAGACGTAGAACAAAAATTCGTTTATTTGCATCAAGCTTTCGGGGGGCTCATTCAAGACTTACTCGAACTATTACTCAACAAAAAATAAGAGCTTTGGTTTCGGCTCATCGGGATAGGGATAGGCAAAAAATAAATTTTCGTCGTTTGTGGATCACTCGAATAAATGCAGCAATTCGCGAAAGGGGGGTATGCTATAGTTATAGTAGATTAATAAATGATCTGTACAAGAGACAGTTGCTTCTTAATCGTAAAATACTTGCACAAATAGCTATATCAAATAGGAATTGTCTTTATATGATTTCCAATGAGATCATAAAAGAAGTAAGTTGGAAGGAATCCACCGGTTAAACGGAGTTGCCCGGAGAATGAACTCCGGGAAGGTCGAATAAAAATGAATAGAATATGATAAAATATGAGAAAGTAGTCAAAATAAATATGAATCAACACGTTCAATAAAAAAATTTATTCTTCCCAGATTATTCTTTTTTTCTTACGACACGAGAATTCAATCCGGATTCTTGGATTTTTCCAACAAAATATCAATCCGCGTTTGAGTTCGGATGGGGGTTTGAATTCAAGTGAATAAAGAGTAAACCTATCTTTTTCTGGCTCTAAGACTAGGAGTTCTAGTGGTCGACTCGGTTCTTTCAAATTGTTTCTCATTATTAAGAAAAGGTAACAAAGATAAAATACGAGCTTGTTTTATAGCAATAGTAATTAATCGTTGTTGTTTCAAGGTCAATCTATTTACTCGTCTAGATAATATTTTTCCCTGTTCACTAATAAATCGACTAATTAAACTCATGTTTTTATAATCAATTCGATCCCCCGATTGGATCGGGGGCAAACGCTTACGAAAAGATCGCTTGGATTTAAGAAAAGTTCGCTTGGATTTATCCATGGTTTGGTTAGTTTATTTCTTATCCCTAAAATCCTATTTCAGCCGGATCTCTAATTAGAATAAATAAATAGGATTTGGTTTGTTTATCATTATCTTTAACTATGTTAAATATGTTATATATATATAATGTCATTTTTCCCTTTCCTTGTAAGATAAGGGCGCAAGTGCTCGCTTCAATCTATTTCTTTATCTCCCCGTGAATTGTATGTTTGTAACAATATGGACAGAATTTTAGTAACTCCAATCGATTAGGCGT